TTTTTTTTCCTTCGTCCTTTTTTGCATTGAAAGAATAGATTCAAAAATGATATGATTCAACCTCAGACCCATTTGAATGTAGCGGACAACAGCGGGGCCCGAGAATTGATGTGTATTCGAATCATAGGAGCTAGTAATCGCCGATATGCTCATATTGGTGACGTTATTGTTGCTGTGATCAAAGAAGCAATACCAAATATGCCTCTAGAAAGATCAGAAGTGATCAGAGCTGTAATTGTACGTACTTGTAAAGAACTCAAACGTGACAACGGTATGATAATACGATATGATGACAATGCTGCAGTTGTCATTGATCAAGAAGGAAATCCAAAAGGAACTCGAGTTTTTGGTGCGATCGCCCGAGAATTGAGACAGTTAAATTTTACTAAAATAGTTTCATTAGCCCCTGAGGTATTATAAGATAAGACTATGATATAGGGATATTTGAATGAAATAGATTAATTAGTAGATTGTGTCTCACGTATATACCTTTACTAATTCATAAATAAATAAACTAAAGAGCATGTTTATTATATCCAAATTTGGAGGCACCAATAATTTTAGTTCATCATGGGTAGGGACACTATTGCTGACATAATAACCTCGATACGAAATGCTGACATGAATAGAAAAGGGACAGTTCGAATAGCATCTACTAACATCACCGAAAACATTGTTAAAATACTTTTACGAGAAGGTTTTATCGAAAACGTGAGGAAACATCGGGAAAGCAATAAATATTTTTTGGTTTTAACCCTACAACATAGAAGGAATAGGAAAGGACCATCTAGAACTATTTTCAATTTAAAACGGATCAGTCGACCCGGTCTACGAATCTATTCTAACTATCAACGAATTCCTAGAATTTTAGGTGGGATGGGAATTGTAATTCTTTCTACTTCTCGAGGTATAATGACAGACCGAGAGGCTCGCCTAGAAGAAATCGGCGGAGAAATTTTGTGTTATATATGGTAATCCTTCTAATATCCGAATTAGATCCGAAATTTCCTATTTGTGAAAAAAAAAAGAGCAAGGACGGGTTGTCTAATATCACTCCTCCTCCATTAGTTGATACTTCAAGGGGGTTTTACCTGGAATGAAAGAACAAAAATGGGTTCATGAGGGTTTAATTACTGAATCACTTCCCAATGGTATGTTCCGGGTTCGTTTAGATAATGAAGATCTGATTCTAGGTTATGTTTCAGGAAGGATCCGACGTAGTTTTATACGGATACTACCAGGAGATAGAGTCAAAATTGAAGTAAGTCGTTATGATTCCACCAGAGGACGTATAATTTATAGACTCCGCAACAAGGATTCGACCGATTAGGCAGTTGTTTCAACTTCAACATTCGTTTTATGGGGATACAATTCGAAGTTCAAAATAAATATCAAGAAACTTATTTTCTTCCAAGAAATAGATTCGGAATTCAGTTAAGGTAAGGAATGACAAATATGAAAATAAGGGCCTCTGTTCGTAAAATTTGTGAAAAATGTCGACTGATCCGTCGGCGGGGACGAATTATAGTAATTTGTTCCAACCCGAGACATAAACAAAGACAAGGATAATCTTTCTAAAAGGGACTCTAAAGGACCCGATGTACAAATAAAAATAAAGGATCTGTTTTAACATGAAATGGATATATCCATATATCTCTGACTCATATTTATGAGATGATAAAATATGGCAAAACCTATATCAAGAATTGGTTCACGTAGGAATGGACGTATTAGTTCACGTAAGAGTGCACGTAGAATACCAAAGGGAGTTATTCATGTTCAAGCAAGTTTCAACAATACCATTGTGACTGTTACAGATGTACGGGGTCGGGTGGTTTCTTGGTCCTCTGCCGGTACTTGTGGATTCCGGGGTACAAGAAGAGGGACACCATTTGCTGCTCAAACCGCAGCAGGAAATGCTATTCGTACAGTAGTGGATCAAGGTATGCAACGAGCAGAAGTTATGATAAAAGGTCCCGGTCTCGGAAGAGATGCAGCATTACGAGCTATTCGTAGAAGTGGTATACTCTTAAGTTTCGTACGGGATGTAACCCCTATGCCACATAATGGCTGTAGACCTCCTAAAAAAAGACGTGTGTAGAAATAAACATTGACGAGATTTCAAGAGAAATAAACGATTCAATGATCTGATCAAATAATATTACTATGGTTCGAGAGAAAGTAACAGTATCTACTCGGACACTACAGTGGAAGTGTGTTGAATCAAGAGCAGACAGTAAGCGTCTTTATTATGGACGCTTTATTCTGTCTCCACTTATGAAAGGGCAAGCCGATACTATAGGCATTGCGGTGCGAAGAGCTTTGCTTGGAGAAATAGAAGGAACATGTATCACACGTGCAAAATCTGAGAAAATACCACATGAATATTCTACCATAGTAGGTATTCAAGAATCAGTACATGAAATTTTAATGAATTTGAAAGAAGTTGTATTGAGAAGTAATCTGTATGGAACTCGTGATGCGTCTATTTGTGTCAGGG